CCAAAATATGGAATAAACAAGTATTTCCACGACTCTACCACCTGACCAATTCTGTTCCACTTAATCCTTTTTTTCATGGCCACATATCTTTATTTTATGGCTAAGGAATGGGAAATCTTTCTCCTGTTACATGAATCAAATGTTTCATTTCATCTGGGAAAAGCCATCTCTTTCTCAACAATGTCTTTGTCATTTGATCCAATAACGTTCCGTTAGATAAGAACAGATTTGATAAATACTGATAACTCTCAGATAGAGTATTAGAACGGAAAGATCCATTAGATAATGAACTATTGGTTCTAAGCCATCTGTGGCGATGAATCAACAGTTCGAAGTGCTTTTCTTGCATATTCTTGATGAACCAGCGTTTATACATAGATGTAGGAGGATTTGTTTTTGTTTTTGTTTGGGAAGTAATAAGCCCCTTTAACATCTCTTCATCTGCAAAGAATTCTCGACGGGAAAACACAGAGACAAAGGACTGATCTTTGAATAGGAAAAAGAATGGATCCGCAGGATCCCAAATGAATTGGCTTATTCGAAAAAAGCCTTGTTCTTTGGAAGATCTATCTCGTGTCTGGTACTGCACGGTTCCACTTTGCAAGAACTCTGAATCATTCTCTTGAAGCTCATCCTCTTTATGATAAATGATCCGCTTGCCCCGAAATGACCCGGCCCAATAAGGAAATCCCAATTCAGTGGGCCTTTCGATACAATCAAATAGATTGCCATAAGGGCGCCATATTCTAGGAGCCCAAACTATGTGATTGAATAAATCCTCCTCCATCTGTTGTGAGTCGAAGGCTCCTTCCCCTTCTTCAGACTCCGATTCGTATTTTTCATTCTGATCAACGATAGAACAAGATCCATTTTGCATCATATCTAACTGATTCCTTGGTTCGGACCGAAGAAGTAGTGTCACTCGATTATTATCAAACTGGCTGCAATCTTTTTCTGTCCGTGAGGATCCCGCCAGAGCGCCTTCTACTTCTAATAGGCCATGAACTAGATCAGAATCATTCTCAACGAAGCCATAAGAAGTGATCCAATTTTTTTCATTGGGTCCGGATGAAGACCAAAGATCTTGAGCGACCGATCCGGCAGAACAACTCAAAAGATAAAGAAGTATCGTTAATTTCTTCATGCTCGTTCCAAGTTCGAAGTACCATTTGTACAAATAAGAATCCCCTTCCTTACATGATTTCTTCTTCATATAGATAGATATAGGATCTATGGGGCAATTACTTAGAAGTACATTTTGTGCAACAGTCCTTCCTATCTGATAGAAAAGGATCTCATGATCCTGAACCGATCTTACCTGGGATCGCAAATCCCAAGTTTGTCTATGAAGAGCCGATCCAATTGTATTAGTTTCTATAATTGATTTCTTCTGTGTAATACTAATTGATAGGGCCTCATTGATAAGTGCTACAAGATCTCGTGCATTGAAACCCATGGTTATGGACCCGAATCCATTAGTATGGAACATTTTATTTTCCAAGTGAAATCCTCTAGTATAGGAAAGAATGAAAAAGTGCTTTCGTTGTTGTGGAATAAGAAGCCTTCGTATCTTAATACATGTATTTAATTTATTCGGAGCTATTAGAGCAGGATCCACTTTTTTGGGAATATGAGTCGAAGCAATAACAAGAATATTTCTAGTGGAACATCTTTCACAATCCCTGGAGAGATAGTTCTCTAATAGACCGAGGGATAAGTAATTCGACTCATGCACATACAGATCATGAATGTTTGGAATCCATATTATGCAAGGAGACATTGCTTTTGCTAATTCGAATTGAAGGGTGATATCAAATTCAAATAGGTCTATTTTTGGCGTCATAGACATAATAGTTAGCACATTCGTCATAGTTAGCAGCTCCATATCAAGGTCATCATCAATATCGATATCGTCACTATCATCAATATCGATATCGTCACTATCATCAATATCGATATCGTCACTATCATCAATATCGATATCGTCAATAGGATAACCTTTAGACTTATCATACAGGAACTTGTTTGGAAATACCGTAATGAAAGGAACATAGGAGTTTGTCGCTAGGTATTTGACCAAATAGGATCGTCCAGTTCCTATAGAACCTATCACTAAAATACCCCTAGAAGGAGATAGGGCTAAGCGGAGCGAAAAGGGTTTTCCGTAAGATGGGAAATGAAAACTATTAGCCCCACACGAGGTTTGTGAATAAGTGATTGTCTGATAATGAGCAAGGAATATCCGTCTTTCTGCTAAACAGGATCTATTGAACTCATAATTCATTAGATACTTTTTATGAATGTCAACTAAGTATCGTAAGTAAATTGATCCCGGTTGTTCAATCATTTGATAACCAGAGTCATTCTTTGATAAATGATCACTATGAGTCAGACTCAATAGAATTTGATCAATCCTTTTTTCTGTCGTTAAGGTGGAGAACTGAACTAAGAATTCTCTTTCTTCATCATCAATCGAATCATTGTTCGCGACCCAGGATTC